ACATGCAAATAGAATGAGAATAGAGGAATTAAGTAAAAAGGTTTCTCGATGGTCATACAAATTAACCGATTCTTTGGAAGAAGACGAAGAAGAAGAATATAATGAGATTCATTCAAGAAGAGTAAAACGTGTGGTAATTAATGATGAGAACACTAAGAATACAAGTAAAAATGATGACGAAACGGAAGAGGTGGCTTTGATACGTTACTCCCAACAATCAGATTTTCGTCGCAATCTAATCAAAGGATCCATGCGCGCTCAAAGACGTAAAACAGTGATTTGGGAACTCTTTCAAGTAAATGTGCATTCCCCACTTTTTTTTGATCGACTAGACAAAACATCTTTTTTTTCCTATTTTGATATCAACGAAACAAAGAATTTTTTTTTGAGAAATTGGATGGGGAGACAACAAGAGTCAAAATTGCAAATTTCCCATTTTGAAAATGAAGATACAAAAGAAGAAAAGGAAAAAAGAGAGAAAAATGAACGGATAGAAACATCAGAAGCTTGGAATAACCGGATATTGACTCGAGCAATCAGAAGTTTGATGTTAGTAACCCAATCCTTTTTTAGAAAATACATTATATTGCCTTCATTTATAATAGCTAAACATATTTTCCGTATGTTATTATTACAATCCTCTGAGTGGTACGAGGATTTGAAGGAATGGAAGAGAGAAATACATATAAAATGCACCTATAGTGGTGTTCAATTCTCAGAAACAGAATTTCCCCAAGATTGGTTAACAGATGGTATTCAGATAAAGATTTTATATCCTTTCTGTCTAAAACCTTGGCGAAAATCTAAGGTACGATCTCATCATAGAGATCAAATGAAAAAAAAAGATTTTGGTTTTTTAACAGTCTGGGGAATGGAAGCTGAACTTCCCTTTGGTTCTCCCCGAAAACGACCTTTTTTTTTTGAACCTATTTATAAAGAACTCAAAAAAAGAAATAGAAAGTGGAAAAATCCATTTTTCCAAGTTCTTCAATTTTTCAAGAAGAAAAAGGGGATCATTAAAATAGTTCGAGTTATAAAACGAATAATGAAAAAAGTATATGAACCAAACAAAAATGAAAAATATTTCAAAAGAAATAATGAGATTCTTCGCGAGTCGTCCGTTCTAATTCGACCGATGAATTGGTTCAATTCTTCACTAATAGAAAGAAGAATTCAAGATATTTCTGATAAGACAATAAAAATAAGGAATCAAATTGAGCAAACCACAAAAGACAAGAAAAAAAAAGAAATAGTTTTAATTTATGATAAGAAAAGATTGGAATCACAGAAAAATATATTGAAAATATTTCAAAGGCAAACTATCCGATTAATGCGTAAATCACACTACTTTATTCAATCTTTCATTGAAAAAATATACATAGATATTTTGCTATGTACCATTACCTTTTCTAAGATCAATGCACAACGTTTCTTTGAATCAACAAAAAAGATCTTTAAGAAATCCATTTACAACAATAAAAGAAATCAAGAACAAGAAGGAACTGATGAAACAGATAAAAAGACAATGAATTTGAATTTCACGATAAAAAAATTGTTTTCAAATACCAATAATACTGAGAATAAGAATGAAAATTTCAATATTTTTTGGAACTTATCTTCCCTGTCCCAAGCATATGTATTTTACAAATTATCACAAACCCAATTACTTCACCAATTATTGAATAAATATCACTTAAGACCCCTACTTCAATATCAAGGGAACTCTCCCTTTTTTCAGGATAAATTAAAAGACTATTGTATGATACACGGAATCTTTCATTTCAAATCAAGAGATAAGAAAATTCCTACATATGTAATAAACGAATGGAAAAACTGGTTAAAAGGTCATTATCAATATGATTTATCAAAAAAAAAAAGGTCTCGATTAGTACCTAAAGAATGGCAAAATAGAATGAATCAACGTCGTATGATTCAAAATAAGGAATCAATCCAATTGGATTTTTATAAAAAATACCAATTGATTCATTCCATGAAAAAAAATGACTATGAAACGAATTCATTTATGAGTCAAAAATACAAATGGAAAAAACATTACAGATATGATCTTCTATCATATAAATACATACACCTCCCTAATTCATACATTTCTGAATCAACATTAGAAAGAAACGGGACCCAAGAAATTACATATTATTTCGATATATCGAAACCTCAATCTAGTAATAATTATCTAGATAAAGTATATCTTATTGATAGAAATACAAATTTGGATAGAAAATATTTGGATTGTAGAATTCTTAATCTTTTTTTTATAAAAAATATGGAGATTCAGACTGAAATTCCTAATTTAAAAAAAATGGAGAAAAAAGATCTTTTTTTTCCTACGATTCGCCAAGAGAGAAAAATGTGCAACCAAAAAAAAAAAATTTTTGATTGCATGGGAATGAATCAAGAAAGGTTCTATTATACCGCATCAAATAATGATACTATATCTGATATAGAACCTTGGTTCTTCCCAGAATTTGTACTACTTTTTGATGTATATAAGATTGAACCTTGGATCATCCCAATAAAATCACTCTTTTTTCATTTTTCATTTCATAAAAAAAAAGATCTTGAATTAAAAAATTCCAAACAGGAAGAAGACGAACAACAACAAAAGAGGGAAATGGAACTATATTCCTTTTTCAAAACATATTTCCCTTTTCAATTCAGATTGGACGATCCCTCGAATCAAAAAATAATGAAAAATATCAGGGTATATTGTCTCCTACTTAGACTCATAAATCTAAAGGAAATCGCTATATCTTCGATTCGAAGAGGTCAAATAAATCTAGACGAAATACTGATTCAAAAGGACCTAGTTCTTTCAGAATTGATAAGAAGGGGAATATTGATTATGGAACCTATTTGTCTATCTATAAGAAGGGACGGAAAATCTATTATATATCAAACTATAGATATTTTCTTGGTCAATAAGAAAAAGTGCCAAACGAATAAGAAATATAAAAAAAAAGAATATATTGGGAAAGGGGGGTTTGAAAAATCTATTACACGACACAACAACATATTTTTGAGTGGAAACAATAATAATTATTATTTCCTTGTTCCTGAAAATATTCTATCTCCCGTGCGTCGGAGAGAATTTCGAATTCAAATTTGTTTCAATTCCAAAAATTGGAATGTTGTGGATAAAAATCCAAGATTTTGCAATGAAAACAAAATAAGAAACTGTGGGCAATTTTTGAATGAGGACAAGCATTTTCATACAGATGGAAAAATTTTCATGAAATTGAAATTGTTCTTTTGGCCCAATTATCGATTAGAAGATTTAGCTTGTATGAATCGCTATTGGTTTGATACCAATAACAGCAGTCGTTTCAGTATGTCAAGAATACATATGTATTCACAATTTTGAATAAATTCAATTCCAATGAAAATTGGAAAAATTTATAGTGGATTTCCTGCATATCGTGTGACGTATTTGGTAAATGAAAGCCTCAATATATACATTGAAGTAAAAAGAAATTGAAATTGTTATCTTTCGTAAATACATATATATCGGATCTTTTGATCCAAATAGATCAAAAAACAAAGTAATATAAAGAAAAGAAATTAAATTTTGATGTATACTAAATGCAAATAATTGGCATAATAAATCTTATTATTTTTCCTGATCGGTAAAATTCACAGAAAAGAAAGATAGAAATCTTCATTTATGGTCAAAAATTCATTCATCTCGGTTATTACAGAAGAAGGAAAAGAAGAAAATAGCGGGTCTGTTGAATTTCAAGTATTACATTTCACCAGTAAGATACGGAGACTTACGTCACATTTAGAATTGCACAAAAGAGATTTTTTATCACAAAGAGGTCTACGAAGAATTCTGGGAAAACGTCAACGATTATTGACTTATTTGTCAAAAAAAAAGAAAGTGCGTTATAAGAAATTAATAGATCAGTTAAATACCCGGGAATCAAAAACTCGTTAATTTCCTTGTTCTTTTTTATTAGTTTAGTTATTAGTATTCGATTTTTTCTTTGAAAAAAAAATAAATGCATGGTGTTCTTCGGCTAATCGTTACTCCGGATGGTGAAGATGTTATTGACTGTGAACCTATATTTACACAGAGGGATGGAAAAAATAGCGGAGAACCGAACAATTATACAATATTTTCCTTATGTAACACGTTAGGATTATTTAGCTACTATGTTCACAGAAGCAATAACAGTAAATGCACCGGAACGATTGGCAAGTTTTCAAGTGCCTAAAAGGGCCAGTTATATCAGAATGATTATGCTGGAGCTCAGTCGTATAGCCTCCCATTTGTTATAGCTTGGCCCTTTTATGGCCCACAGACTCCCTTTTTCTATATTTTCAGAGAGAGGGAATTGAGATATGATCTATATGGGAGAAGTTTATCGTTGAAATGAGAATTGATACAAAAGAAATCTATGAACTTATATGGATTTTTGTCCCCATTTCACCCTTGTCTTAGGAATCACAATGGGGGTATTAGTAATTGTGTGGTTAGAAATAAAAATATCCGCAACAATACAACAACGTATTGGACCTGAATATGCTGGTCCATTAGGGATTCTTCAAGCTTTAGCGGATGGGACCAAACTACTTTTGAAGGAGGATCTTCTTCCATCTAGAGGTAATATTCGTTTGTTTAGGGTTGGACCTTCTATATCGGTTATAGAAATTCTACATAGAAATAATCTAAAGAGATAAAAATGAAGATCTTTCTATTCATATAAAAATTTCATAAAATGAACATGAATTCAATTCGTATGTACAACTCATATTTCATGTTATTGAAAATAAAATGAAAGTATCTTGGCCCTTTCTCACAAACAGATTTGTAAAATCTATGGATTCTCAAAATTTTGATAAATCATTGATTCATTTGGTGTCTACAACAGAAAATAGAGGATTTCTATTATTTTCTAATTTTACCAGATCAAAAATTTTTGTGTTCAAAACTGTAATTTATAGACCTAATGTCACATTCAGTAAAAATTTATGATACATGCATAGGGTGTACCCAATGTGTTCGAGCTTGCCCCACGGATGTATTGGAAATGATACCTTGGGATGGATGTAAAGCTAAGCAAATTGCTTCTGCGCCAAGAACCGAAGATTGTGTGGGTTGTAAAAGATGTGAATCCGCTTGTCCAACGGATTTTTTAAGTGTCCGTGTTTATTTATGGCATGAAACAACTCGCAGCATGGGTCTTTCTTATTGATATGTGACAAAAAGTTCTACTTGAATCATTTGATTCTTCTTTACCGACGAAGGCCCGTGCTCGAGAAAATAAAATATATTCTTCTTATCCCGAGCACGGGGTTTTCTGGTCAAAATTGCTTTTGTCTTTATCACGAGTTATTTTCATTGGTTAACAATACTTCTTTTTCACAGGTTCTTCAATTGTATTTTTCCCTCATAGGGGAAATCAAGTGTATAGGTGGTATACACCCTGTATATGTGTACAGGAGTTCCTTCTAATGACCTATATATCTTGTTATCATTTCCAAATGCCAAATGGATCAATCTTTAGCTGCTTCAGCAGCTTGGCCAGTTACTTGAAATCCGCAATTTTTCATATTACCTAGCTCTTATTTGTCTTCCAATTTCAAAATCAAAAATTGGAAGTTTTTTAATACATGTTCATTAAGATTTTTCCAATACTTTTTTTTGTCGCACAAAAAAACTTTTTGACTTTCCGGTGGAAAGAGATTTAGCTAAAGAAAAAGCTTTTACTGCCGCTAAAGAGCCTTTTTTTTTCCAAAGATTTCTACGAATATGCTTTTTTGACATAGAAGTACGTTTTTTTGGAACTGCCATTCAAAAATAGGTGACTCATTTTTCTCGTTGTATGTGAAAGACATCTTTTTTTTGCAAAATAAATGACTCTTTATTAGTCATTATCTATACTTAGTCCATAAATTCTTTTCAATACATACAAATAGGAAAAAGGGATTCTTTTCTTTTTAAAAATATAGAAAAAGTGACTATCTTATTATATTTCTATTTAGATATTACAAATATCTATATTGAATATTCATATAATAGAAAAAATAAGAAAAAAGAGTATTTATAATATATTCTAGAAATAGGAATTATTTCATTAGAATAAAGTAAAAAAAAAAAAGAAAGGGTGAATTAGAATTGTAATGAGATTTGATAAGAAAAATTCTTAATTTTGTACCTTGGCTGAGAACAAAACTATTTATATTGAACATTCTTTTTTTTCCTAAACTCTATTGAATCTTCACAAATTACCTATTATAGCTTATTTTCTTTTGAGGTAAGCCGCCATGGTGAAATTGGTAGACACGCTGCTCTTAGGAAAATGAACCATAACTATGGAACCCGATTCCTAATAGATTGATCCCAAAATAGCATACCCAAATTAGGATAAATCCTATAGAAGCCACAAATGCCGATTTTGTGCCTTGGTCTTTCAATTTTTTATTTGTTCTAGTATGTAAATAAATTGCAAATAGGGTCCAAGTTATAAAGGCCCAAGTTTCCTTAGGGTCCCAATTCCAATAAGAACCCCATGCTTCATTAGCCCATACTGCTCCAGAAAGAATGCCTATGGTTAAAAGGGTAAACCCTAAACTAATGACACGATAACTCCAATAATCCAAATGCTGAATTAATTGATATTTATCAAAATTTTGAAATGAGAGAAAATAAGTATTTTTAAATATACTTTCTTTTTCGTTCAAAGATTGAATCTCGCCAAAGAAAAACCACTTCCTTAAGCTTAAAAAATCAATGTTTTTTTGAACTGTGATCACTATAAGAGCAACTGATAACAACGATCCACATAAAAGAGCTGCATAGCTAAATAGCATCATACTGACATGCATCATTAACCACTGAGATCGTAAAGCAGGTACTAATATTGCGGGTTGATGCATTCCAGTTAAAAGACCTGACGTGGCAAAACCTTGAGTAAAAATAGCACTTGGTGCAGTTATTGCACTTAAATCATTTTTATAATTCCCAAGATAAGGAATCATATGAATAATAGAGAAACTCCAAGAAAGAAAGATTAATGATTCATATAAATTACTTAAGGGAAAATGCCCCGAAGAAATCCAACGAATAACTATAAACCCTGTTATAGATAAAAAAGTAGCTATCATCCCTTTTTCTGACGAATTACATAATCTTTCAATTTTGTAGACTGATAATTTCATCAAATGAATCATAATTACAATGGAGATGATTGAAAAGGAAATATGAGTGAAGATACGTTCTAAAGTCACAAATATCATAAACATATAAATATTCAATAATTAAAATTTGGGATTCAATATATTGTGTCCATATTCTTCATTTTTATATATGCCGCCACTCGGACTCGAACCGAGATGCTCTAGCACTGCTTCCTAAGAGCAGCGTGTCTACCAATTTCACCATGGCGGCTTACCTCAAAAGAAAATAAGCTATAATAGGTAATTTGTGAAGATTCAATAGAGTTTAGGAAAAAAAAGAATGTTCAATATAAATAGTTTTGTTCTCAGCCAAGGTACAAAATTAAGAATTTTTCTTATCAAATCTCATTACAATTCTAATTCACCCTTTCTTTTTTTTTTTTACTTTATTCTAATGAAATAATTCCTATTTCTAGAATATATTATAAATACTCTTTTTTCTTATTTTTTCTATTATATGAATATTCAATATAGATATTTGTAATATCTAAATAGAAATATAATAAGATAGTCACTTTTTCTATATTTTTAAAAAGAAAAGAATCCCTTTTTCCTATTTGTATGTATTGAAAAGAATTTATGGACTAAGTATAGATAATGACTAATAAAGAGTCATTTATTTTGCAAAAAAAAGATGTCTTTCACATACAACGAGAAAAATGAGTCACCTATTTTTGAATGGCAGTTCCAAAAAAACGTACTTCTATGTCAAAAAAGCATATTCGTAGAAATCTTTGGAAAAAAAAAGGCTCTTTAGCGGCAGTAAAAGCTTTTTCTTTAGCTAAATCTCTTTCCACCGGAAAGTCAAAAAGTTTTTTTGTGCGACAAAAAAAAGTATTGGAAAAATCTTAATGAACATGTATTAAAAAACTTCCAATTTTTGATTTTGAAATTGGAAGACAAATAAGAGCTAGGTAATATGAAAAATTGCGGATTTCAAGTAACTGGCCAAGCTGCTGAAGCAGCTAAAGATTGATCCATTTGGCATTTGGAAATGATAACAAGATATATAGGTCATTAGAAGGAACTCCTGTACACATATACAGGGTGTATACCACCTATACACTTGATTTCCCCTATGAGGGAAAAATACAATTGAAGAACCTGTGAAAAAGAAGTATTGTTAACCAATGAAAATAACTCGTGATAAAGACAAAAGCAATTTTGACCAGAAAACCCCGTGCTCGGGATAAGAAGAATATATTTTATTTTCTCGAGCACGGGCCTTCGTCGGTAAAGAAGAATCAAATGATTCAAGTAGAACTTTTTGTCACATATCAATAAGAAAGACCCATGCTGCGAGTTGTTTCATGCCATAAATAAACACGGACACTTAAAAAATCCGTTGGACAAGCGGATTCACATCTTTTACAACCCACACAATCTTCGGTTCTTGGCGCAGAAGCAATTTGCTTAGCTTTACATCCATCCCAAGGTATCATTTCCAATACATCCGTGGGGCAAGCTCGAACACATTGGGTACACCCTATGCATGTATCATAAATTTTTACTGAATGTGACATTAGGTCTATAAATTACAGTTTTGAACACAAAAATTTTTGATCTGGTAAAATTAGAAAATAATAGAAATCCTCTATTTTCTGTTGTAGACACCAAATGAATCAATGATTTATCAAAATTTTGAGAATCCATAGATTTTACAAATCTGTTTGTGAGAAAGGGCCAAGATACTTTCATTTTATTTTCAATAACATGAAATATGAGTTGTACATACGAATTGAATTCATGTTCATTTTATGAAATTTTTATATGAATAGAAAGATCTTCATTTTTATCTCTTTAGATTATTTCTATGTAGAATTTCTATAACCGATATAGAAGGTCCAACCCTAAACAAACGAATATTACCTCTAGATGGAAGAAGATCCTCCTTCAAAAGTAGTTTGGTCCCATCCGCTAAAGCTTGAAGAATCCCTAATGGACCAGCATATTCAGGTCCAATACGTTGTTGTATTGTTGCGGATATTTTTATTTCTAACCACACAATTACTAATACCCCCATTGTGATTCCTAAGACAAGGGTGAAATGGGGACAAAAATCCATATAAGTTCATAGATTTCTTTTGTATCAATTCTCATTTCAACGATAAACTTCTCCCATATAGATCATATCTCAATTCCCTCTCTCTGAAAATATAGAAAAAGGGAGTCTGTGGGCCATAAAAGGGCCAAGCTATAACAAATGGGAGGCTATACGACTGAGCTCCAGCATAATCATTCTGATATAACTGGCCCTTTTAGGCACTTGAAAACTTGCCAATCGTTCCGGTGCATTTACTGTTATTGCTTCTGTGAACATAGTAGCTAAATAATCCTAACGTGTTACATAAGGAAAATATTGTATAATTGTTCGGTTCTCCGCTATTTTTTCCATCCCTCTGTGTAAATATAGGTTCACAGTCAATAACATCTTCACCATCCGGAGTAACGATTAGCCGAAGAACACCATGCATTTATTTTTTTTTCAAAGAAAAAATCGAATACTAATAACTAAACTAATAAAAAAGAACAAGGAAATTAACGAGTTTTTGATTCCCGGGTATTTAACTGATCTATTAATTTCTTATAACGCACTTTCTTTTTTTTTGACAAATAAGTCAATAATCGTTGACGTTTTCCCAGAATTCTTCGTAGACCTCTTTGTGATAAAAAATCTCTTTTGTGCAATTCTAAATGTGACGTAAGTCTCCGTATCTTACTGGTGAAATGTAATACTTGAAATTCAACAGACCCGCTATTTTCTTCTTTTCCTTCTTCTGTAATAACCGAGATGAATGAATTTTTGACCATAAATGAAGATTTCTATCTTTCTTTTCTGTGAATTTTACCGATCAGGAAAAATAATAAGATTTATTATGCCAATTATTTGCATTTAGTATACATCAAAATTTAATTTCTTTTCTTTATATTACTTTGTTTTTTGATCTATTTGGATCAAAAGATCCGATATATATGTATTTACGAAAGATAACAATTTCAATTTCTTTTTACTTCAATGTATATATTGAGGCTTTCATTTACCAAATACGTCACACGATATGCAGGAAATCCACTATAAATTTTTCCAATTTTCATTGGAATTGAATTTATTCAAAATTGTGAATACATATGTATTCTTGACATACTGAAACGACTGCTGTTATTGGTATCAAACCAATAGCGATTCATACAAGCTAAATCTTCTAATCGATAATTGGGCCAAAAGAACAATTTCAATTTCATGAAAATTTTTCCATCTGTATGAAAATGCTTGTCCTCATTCAAAAATTGCCCACAGTTTCTTATTTTGTTTTCATTGCAAAATCTTGGATTTTTATCCACAACATTCCAATTTTTGGAATTGAAACAAATTTGAATTCGAAATTCTCTCCGACGCACGGGAGATAGAATATTTTCAGGAACAAGGAAATAATAATTATTATTGTTTCCACTCAAAAATATGTTGTTGTGTCGTGTAATAGATTTTTCAAACCCCCCTTTCCCAATATATTCTTTTTTTTTATATTTCTTATTCGTTTGGCACTTTTTCTTATTGACCAAGAAAATATCTATAGTTTGATATATAATAGATTTTCCGTCCCTTCTTATAGATAGACAAATAGGTTCCATAATCAATATTCCCCTTCTTATCAATTCTGAAAGAACTAGGTCCTTTTGAATCAGTATTTCGTCTAGATTTATTTGACCTCTTCGAATCGAAGATATAGCGATTTCCTTTAGATTTATGAGTCTAAGTAGGAGACAATATACCCTGATATTTTTCATTATTTTTTGATTCGAGGGATCGTCCAATCTGAATTGAAAAGGGAAATATGTTTTGAAAAAGGAATATAGTTCCATTTCCCTCTTTTGTTGTTGTTCGTCTTCTTCCTGTTTGGAATTTTTTAATTCAAGATCTTTTTTTTTATGAAATGAAAAATGAAAAAAGAGTGATTTTATTGGGATGATCCAAGGTTCAATCTTATATACATCAAAAAGTAGTACAAATTCTGGGAAGAACCAAGGTTCTATATCAGATATAGTATCATTATTTGATGCGGTATAATAGAACCTTTCTTGATTCATTCCCATGCAATCAAAAATTTTTTTTTTTTGGTTGCACATTTTTCTCTCTTGGCGAATCGTAGGAAAAAAAAGATCTTTTTTCTCCATTTTTTTTAAATTAGGAATTTCAGTCTGAATCTCCATATTTTTTATAAAAAAAAGATTAAGAATTCTACAATCCAAATATTTTCTATCCAAATTTGTATTTCTATCAATAAGATATACTTTATCTAGATAATTATTACTAGATTGAGGTTTCGATATATCGAAATAATATGTAATTTCTTGGGTCCCGTTTCTTTCTAATGTTGATTCAGAAATGTATGAATTAGGGAGGTGTATGTATTTATATGATAGAAGATCATATCTGTAATGTTTTTTCCATTTGTATTTTTGACTCATAAATGAATTCGTTTCATAGTCATTTTTTTTCATGGAATGAATCAATTGGTATTTTTTATAAAAATCCAATTGGATTGATTCCTTATTTTGAATCATACGACGTTGATTCATTCTATTTTGCCATTCTTTAGGTACTAATCGAGACCTTTTTTTTTTTGATAAATCATATTGATAATGACCTTTTAACCAGTTTTTCCATTCGTTTATTACATATGTAGGAATTTTCTTATCTCTTGATTTGAAATGAAAGATTCCGTGTATCATACAATAGTCTTTTAATTTATCCTGAAAAAAGGGAGAGTTCCCTTGATATTGAAGTAGGGGTCTTAAGTGATATTTATTCAATAATTGGTGAAGTAATTGGGTTTGTGATAATTTGTAAAATACATATGCTTGGGACAGGGAAGATAAGTTCCAAAAAATATTGAAATTTTCATTCTTATTCTCAGTATTATTGGTATTTGAAAACAATTTTTTTATCGTGAAATTCAAATTCATTGTCTTTTTATCTGTTTCATCAGTTCCTTCTTGTTCTTGATTTCTTTTATTGTTGTAAATGGATTTCTTAAAGATCTTTTTTGTTGATTCAAAGAAACGTTGTGCATTGATCTTAGAAAAGGTAATGGTACATAGCAAAATATCTATGTATATTTTTTCAATGAAAGATTGAATAAAGTAGTGTGATTTACGCATTAATCGGATAGTTTGCCTTTGAAATATTTTCAATATATTTTTCTGTGATTCCAATCTTTTCTTATCATAAATTAAAACTATTTCTTTTTTTTTCTTGTCTTTTGTGGTTTGCTCAATTTGATTCCTTATTTTTATTGTCTTATCAGAAATATCTTGAATTCTTCTTTCTATTAGTGAAGAATTGAACCAATTCATCGGTCGAATTAGAACGGACGACTCGCGAAGAATCTCATTATTTCTTTTGAAATATTTTTCATTTTTGTTTGGTTCATATACTTTTTTCATTATTCGTTTTATAACTCGAACTATTTTAATGATCCCCTTTTTCTTCTTGAAAAATTGAAGAACTTGGAAAAATGGATTTTTCCACTTTCTATTTCTTTTTTTGAGTTCTTTATAAATAGGTTCAAAAAAAAAAGGTCGTTTTCGGGGAGAACCAAAGGGAAGTTCAGCTTCCATTCCCCAGACTGTTAAAAAACCAAAATCTTTTTTTTTCATTTGATCTCTATGATGAGATCGTACCTTAGATTTTCGCCAAGGTTTTAGACAGAAAGGATATAAAATCTTTATCTGAATACCATCTGTTAACCAATCTTGGGGAAATTCTGTTTCTGAGAATTGAACACCACTATAGGTGCATTTTATATGTATTTCTCTCTTCCATTCCTTCAAATCCTCGTACCACTCAGAGGATTGTAATAATAACATACGGAAAATATGTTTAGCTATTATAAATGAAGGCAATATAATGTATTTTCTAAAAAAGGATTGGGTTACTAACATCAAACTTCTGATTGCTCGAGTCAATATCCGGTTATTCCAAGCTTCTGATGTTTCTATCCGTTCATTTTTCTCTCTTTTTTCCTTTTCTTCTTTTGTATCTTCATTTTCAAAATGGGAAATTTGCAATTTTGACTCTTGTTGTCTCCCCATCCAATTTCTCAAAAAAAAATTCTTTGTTTCGTTGATATCAAAATAGGAAAAAAAAGATGTTTTGTCTAGTCGATCAAAAAAAAGTGGGGAATGCACATTTACTTGAAAGAGTTCCCAAATCACTGTTTTACGTCTTTGAGCGCGCATGGATCCTTTGATTAGATTGCGACGAAAATCTGATTGTTGGGAGTAACGTATCAAAGCCACCTCTTCCGTTTCGTCATCATTTTTACTTGTATTCTTAGTGTTCTCATCATTAATTACCACACGTTTTACTCTTCTTGAATGAATCTCATTATATTCTTCTTCTTCGTCTTCTTCCAAAGAATCGGTTAATTTGTATGACCATCGAGAAACCTTTTTACTTAATTCCTCTATTCTCATTCTATTTGCATGTGTTGTAATTACATCAAATAAAAATTGCAAAGATTTTGCTTGATTTTCTGAATCAATTTTTTTTTCTTCTGTATAATTCAAAAAAAATTGATGGTAGAATTCAAAGGAATTATGAAGAAGTAGATCATGAATCTTATTTATCAAAAAAATTTCTACTAAATCTTCTATATCTGTATAAGGATTCCTAATTACACATGAATCTAATTTTTTTCTCATTCCTCGGTATGGTCCGTTGAAAAAGGGATCATATACTTTTGGCAAGCATTTTTTTTGATTTTCATCATCGCATAATATGATTCTTTTTTCAAGCATATCCAGACTAGGAAATCCCTCATTTTTTTCTATAATTTGAATTCGATTTCTTAATTCATTGTTCAAATTGCACTTTTTTTTTTCATTGGTATAAATCCAAGAATTAGAAATAGAAAGATCTTTGTCATCTAGTTTTTCTATGATGTACAAAGTAATTCTTCGTTTTAGCATTTCCGAAAAAGTTGATAAACTAGGTGGATATGTAAAGGATATTATTTGTTTCCCATCACTTTTACATGTAAAAAAAAAAAATTGTGACATTTCATTCCGTAAAGCATTTTCTAATTGATTATTTTTTATATATCGTAATGGACGATTCCATCGTTGAGAATCGAAAAAAAAAGTGAGAAAAGTGTTTTCAATCTTTTTCTTAATATTTATTCTTTTCTCTTCTTTCAGTCTTCCCAATTCCCAATTCTCTCGATGGGTCTCCAGATCAGAATCTTCGTAAACTGGGCTATCTTGATAGCGTGCCTCTTTAAAGTGAAATTCATCCTTTTTTTTTTCCTTTCCATTCACTTGGATCTCTTCCGTTTCATCCGAACAAAGGGATGGGTTTTCTTGTTCCTGTTTAGTCTCCTTCGTTTCGGAAGTTGTTTCTACATCGCTTTCTTCCTTTCTTTCTCCCCCTTCTTCCGTTTCTGAGGTTTTCAGTTTATTAGTGACAATAGGCGACGGCATTCTTCCTAAATAGTAGACACAGGTTATAAATAAGAGAATACTCAAGATTCGATCTAATAAGTATCTTGTGTCAGAATTTCTCAATTCTGACACAAGATACTTATTAGATCGAATAGAATGATTTTGCCGTATCCAGAATAATGCCAATCCAACCCATTTCATGAATAAAATGTGACCAATTAGCCAACCAACAAAACTACTTGTTAAAAAGAAAATCTTGTTGTTGCATCGAAACATATAAATGTTGACTAATCTGGCTAACGTGGAACTTGGTAAAATGAAATGGTTGAATAATTGAAAAATTAGATTATTCAGGAATAC